ACTCTATTAAGATAAAGAATGATATTAGTCCACGAACTGTACCTACATCAATTCACATTCCTTAGTATTTAGATTTAATTCAATTAAGAACTTTTCAGAAAAAATTTTTTCCTGGTGAGGTCAATAAGGTCATGAAAAAAATTTAGATTTATTTATCTCTTTACATAGAATGGATTTGCCCGGACCGATACATGATTTTCTTTTAGTCTTTTTGGGATCCAGTCTTATATTAGGAGGTGTAGGAGTAGTATTACTTACCAACCCAATTTATTCTGCTTTTTCGTTGGGACTGGTTCTTGTTTGTATATCTTTATTCTATATTCTATCAAACTCTCATTTTGTAGCTGCCGCACAACTCCTTATTTACGTGGGAGCCATAAATGTTTTAATCATATTTGCTGTCATGTTCATGAATGGTTCAGAATATTACAAAGATTTTAATCTTTGGGCCGTTGGAGATGGGGTTACTTTGTTGGTTTGTACGGGTATTTTTGTTTCACTAATGACTACTATTCTGGATACGTCATGGTACGGGATTATTTGGACTACAAAATCAAACCAGATTATAGAGCAAGATTTGATAAGTAACAGTCAACAAATTGGAATTCATTTATCAACAGATTTTTTTCTTCCATTTGAACTCATTTCGATAATTCTTTTAGCTGCTTTGATAGGTGCAATTGCTGTGGCTCGCCAGTAATAAATCTTTCGAACTAATAACCGAAATACTAATTAAACTTTGTTCTGTGTTATCACATCCATTTCCCCTCACTTCAATTTTATTTGAAGATTGGTTCTATTTAAAATAGAAATTCTTTTATTCACTCTATTACCAAACTTTTTATATTCTATCTAGTCAATTGAACCCATGAAATTGTTTGTTATCTTGAAATGAATCGAAATTGATAAGGAGTTGGTCAATGATGCTCGAACATGTACTTGTTGTAAGTGCCTATTTATTTTCTATCGGTATCTATGGATTGATCACAAGTCGAAATATGGTTAGAGCCCTTATGTGTCTTGAACTTATACTGAATGCAGTTAATATAAATTTTGTAACATTTTCTGATTTTTTTGATAATCGCCAATTAAAAGGAAATATTTTTTCAATTTTTGTTATAGCTATTGCAGCCGCTGAAGCAGCTATTGGACCAGCTATTGTTTCCGCAATTTATCGTAACAGAAAATCAACTCGTATCAATCAATCAAATTTGTTGAATAAGTAGTATTGTATTAATAAGCAGTATTAATCATAGAAATTAGAATATTTATCAAGTCGAATTAACATGGATGGTATATAACGTATTGATCGTGTTTACAAAAAATGCACGAAATCAAAGGATCTTGGACCTCTCGCACGAGTCGATCCGGAAGCAGATTAATTAGAAAAATTATGGTAAATCATTGATTCATCTGGTGTCTAAATATATGTATAATTCATTTACAAGTTTACTAGATCGAAAATTTATGATGTTCAAAAATTTATATATCCAATGTCACATTCAGTAAAGATTTATGATACGTGTATAGGGTGTACTCAATGTGTCCGAGCCTGCCCCACAGATGTATTAGAAATGATACCTTGGGACGGATGTAAAGCTAAGCAAATTGCTTCTGCTCCAAGAACAGAAGACTGTGTTGGTTGTAAGAGATGTGAATCCGCCTGTCCAACGGATTACTTGAGTGTTCGAGTTTATTTATGGCATGAAACAACTCGAAGCATGGGCCTAGCTTATTGATCCCTTTCACAAATCCCACCTGAATACATTTTCTTTTTTTTTACCGACAAAAATCCCCCTGCTCGAAAAAATAAAAAAAAATAGAATCTATTTTTCGAGCACGGATTTTTCTGGTCCAAGTGTATTTTGTTTTTACTACGAATTATTTTCCTTGGTTAACAATAGTGGTAGTTTTGCCAATATTCGCGGGTTCTTTCATTTTCTTTCTCCCTCATAGAGGAAATAAGATAATGCGTGGGTATACTATACTTATATGCGCCATAGAACTCCTTCTAATAACTTTTGCATTCTATTATCATTTCCAATTGGACGATTCATTAATGCAACTGACGGAGGATTATAAATGGATCAATTTTTTTGATTTTTACTGGAGATTGGGAATAGATGGACTTTCTATAGGACCTATTTTGCTGACAGGATTTATCACCACTTTAGCTACTTTAGCGGCTCGGCCGGTTACTCGAGATTCCCGATTATTCCATTTCCTGATGTTAGCAATGTATAGCGGTCAAATAGGATCATTTTCTTCTCGAGACCTTTTACTTTTTTTCATCATGTGGGAGTTAGAATTAATTCCCGTTTATCTACTTCTATCCGTGTGGGGGGGAAAGAAACGTTTGTATTCAGCTACAAAGTTTATTTTGTACACTGCAGGAAGTTCCGTTTTTTTATTAATGGGAGTTCTGGGTATCGGTTTATATGGTTCCAATGAACCAACATTAAATTTTGAAACATCAGCTAATCAATCTTATCCAGTAGCACTGGAAATAATATTCTATATTGGATTTCTTATTGCTTTTGCTGTCAAATCACCGATTCTACCTTTACATACATGGTTACCGGACACCCATGGAGAGGCACATTACAGTACTTGTATGCTTCTAGCCGGAATTTTATTAAAAATGGGAGCGTATGGATTGGTTCGGATCAATATGGAATTATTGCCCCGCGCTCATTCTCTATTTGCCCCCTGGTTGATTATAGTAGGCACAATTCAAATAATCTATGCAGCTTCAGCATCTCCCGGTCAACGTAATTTAAAAAAAAGAATCGCCTATTCCTCCATATCTCATATGGGTTTCATAATTATAGGAATTGGCTCTATAAGCGATATGGGCCTCAATGGGGCCATTTTACAAATAATCTCTCATGGCTTTATTGGCGCTGCACTTTTTTTCTTGGCGGGAACGAGTTTTGATAGAATACGTCTTGTTTATCTCGACGAAATGGGCGGAATGGCGATCCCGGTTCCAAAAATATTCACGACTTTCAGTATCTTATCGATGGCTTCCCTTGCATTACCGGGAATGAGTGGTTTTGTTGCAGAATTAATAGTCTTTTTGGGACTAATTACCAGCCAAAAATTTTTTTTAATAACAAAAATACTAATTACATTTGTAATGGCAATTGGAATGATATTAACTCCTATTTATTCATTATCTATGTTACGCCAAATGTTCTATGGATACAAGTTTTTTAATGCTCCAAACTCTTATTTTTTTGATTCTGGACCGCGAGAGTTATTTGTTTCGATCTCTATCCTTTTACCTGTAATAGGTATTGGTATTTATCCGGATTTCGTTTTCTCACTATCAGTTGACAAGGTCGAAGATATTATATCTATCTATTTTTATAGATAATTTTCGTGAATAAAATAAAAAATCAAACAGCAATCCGATACTATAATAATAAAATAATAGGATGTTTTAAAAAATTCGTTGTACAATTAAACAAAAACAATAAAAAAAGAAGTATTTTTTCTTCTCTTAAGTTTAACTTTAACTTAAGTTAAAAATAAAAAAAATGAATTAGACTTTTAACCAGATATGTTTGGCCTTTGTAAGAACCTTTTGAATCAAAGTAGTGATTCAAAAGGTTATCGAAGGCTTACACAATGTTTTCTTATATACTTATATATGCTGTCCCATGTTTGCTTGTGTTCGTTAGGTCCTTTCTTCAGTTAGATGTTAGTGTAAATGAACCATAACTATGTAGCCCTATTCCTAATAGATTGACCCCAAAATAGCATATCCAAATTATAAGAAATCCCATCGAGGCTACAATTGCGGAATTTACACCTTCAAAATTTTTATTTGTTCGAATATGTAAATAAATCGCGAATACGGTCCAAGTAATAAATGCCCAAGTTTCCTTCGGATCCCAATTCCAATATGAGCCCCATGCCTCATTTGCCCATACTGCTCCCGAAAGAATACCTATGGTTAAAAAGATAAACCCTATACCAATAATACGATAACTCCAATGATCCAATTGTTGAATCAATTGAGATCTATAATAATTCCTAGAAGAGATCAAAGAAATGTTCCATAAAACGTTGTTTCTTTCATTGATATATTGGATCTCATCAAATGAAAATGAATCATTATTCTTTTTCTCAAAAGCCCTTATGACTTTTCGAAATGTAATGACTATAAGAGCTACTGATAATAATGATCCACATAAAAGAGCTGCATAGCCCAATACCATCATACTTACGTGCATCATTAACCAATGAGATTGTAGAGCGGGTACTAATATTACGGATCGATGCGTTTCAGTTAAAAAACCAGAAGTAGCAAAGCCTTGGGTAAAAATAACACTTGGCGCGGTTATTGCGCTTAAATGGTTTATATTTTTTTTAAAATACGGAACCATACGAATAATGGACAAACTCCATGAAAGAAAAATTAATGATTCGTATAAATCACTTAAGGGTAAATGTCTCGAATAAATCCAACGAGTAACTAATAATCCTGTTATACAGACAAAAGTAGTTTTTATGCCCTTTTCTGATGAATCATATAGCCCTGCGCTTTCATTAATTAATAAGATTATCAAACGAATTGAAATTACAATTGAAACAACCGAAAAGGATATATGAGTTAATATATGCTCTAAACTTGAAAATATCATAAAAAAAATTAGAAAATAAAAAAAGGGGATTCTCGAAATTATAGGAATGGAAATTGGGAATTGAATTCATTATCATTATAGGACTTACTCTTTTCTAAGATGCCATGCCGCCACTCGGACTCGAACCGAGATGCTCTAGCACTGCTTCCTAAGAGCAGCGTGTCTACCGATTTCACCATAGCGGCTTGTTCAAAATCATAATAACCTATTTTTATTTAATCGTCTAGGTTAAAGTACTCAATCATTCAATATTTTTTAGTGTTATAGGAAACATTCAAATTCATGAATAAAGAAATTGATGAATCAAAATTCGTTTAAAAAATAGTGATTTAAACCGTATTTCCAATAATAATCCGTATTTTTTATTATTTGATTTAATTTAATATTTAGAGTGTTAAGTTTATTTAACTTAACATTAACAATGGAGTTCTTATAGTTTATACTCGCCTAAAAAAAGGAAAAAAAATAGGATTTTTATCGATCACAATTTGATGAATATATACAATAGAATAAAAATTGACATACCTTTGTATTAATACTTAGAGTTTTACTTAGAGTTTTTGCTGCGTAGAGAATTTGTGTTACTATCATTAGCAAATTAATAAAATTGGGTTTGGGTTAGGTATTGGGCGTATCATATAAAAAAAAGTTTCGATTTCTATCGTAATTGGACCGTACTTCAAATTAAAATAACCCGCTCTAAATTAATACATATATTGATCTATCTTCCCCAGCCCAAGCAACTATAGGATCCATTTTTTATTTTTGATGACCAAAATTGATAGATTTCTCGTATAAAATATCCACCTAAATGGGACAGGACAAGAAGCTTTTATCAATGGATATTTTATACGAGGTATATAAGGTATATATAAGGATAAGGAGTATATATATTGATAATTATTGATTGTTCAGAAAATTACAAAACAAGTTTTAAACTTAAAAAATGAGTTTCAACAACTCATTAATTTGGATTAAAGATCTTATATTTGTTGTTCTATAAAAAATAGTAGATAATATAGAAATAAAAAATATAAAAAAGACAAAACTTTACTAAAAAGACAGTTGAAACTTTATATCTTGTATTTATTCTTTTTTTTGTTTGACAAAAAAATATCATTTTAAAAATTAAGTAATGTAATTAAGTATACAAAAGAATTCTTATTTTACATACCATAATGGCAAAACGAATTCAATTTCATATTTATCCATTCAAAACATTAAGGAATGCGAATCATTACTTTTTCTTTTTTTTATTATATATTAAAATTATTTATTATTTTATTTTTTTCATTTTTAATTTCTTTTTTAAGTATAATAAATTATTAATTATTATATATAAAATATAAAAATATAAAAAATAGAAAATTATTATATAGAAATATTCTATATAAATATAGAAATTAGAAACGAAATTAAAAATGAAACTAGACTTTTTTTAGAGTCAGAGATAGATTCAGATTATTCCAATGTTTAATTATTTATTTATTTCTTGTTGTACCAAAAAACTTTTTGAATTCCCTGTAGAAAGAGATTTCGCTAACGAAAAAGCTTTCAATGCTATCCAATACCCCTCCATTTTCCAAATATTTTTACGAATTCGTTTTTTTGCTATAGAAGTGCGTTTTTTTGGAACTGCCATTAAAAAATTATGATAGAGTATTCATTTCTATAGTTGGATGTGAAAGACATCTATTGTTCAAAACCAATTGTTCTTTACTTACTATATAATTCTATATAATTATCTATTTAGAGTCTAAATTATACTCTCTTCATAAAAAAAGAAAAAAATACAAAAATATAAACCAAAGTGGTTGTCCCTTTATCTTTCTATTGTTTATTTTCATCGTGCTATATTTATACATGTAATAAAATACATCAAAAAGTTTAAGAAACCAACCCTTCATTTTTTATATTAATTGCTTAATTAGTCAAACTCGAAAAAAGAGTGCACCTAATTAAGATTTTCAAATTCAAATGAGACTCGTAGTTAATGTGTTAAAGTATACATCATTTTTTTTTAGTAATTCGTTCAATCAAGTCAAAACTGCATTGGTTAATGATTCTGAATAAACGAACTAAAAAAAATAGCTCTTATTTCCTCGAGTTAAGTTATGTATGGACCGTGTCTGTCTTTTATGAATCATATCAAAATAAAATACTCTTTTTGGTGTAATTATTTGTCCTTACTCTCTCCCGAGATTCAAATATTGTATTATGTAAATTGTAATAAGATTAAAATATTGTATTATGTAAATTGTAATAATTGAAATTTTTATTTTTTGTAGCTTGATAAAATCTTACTTAAAAAAAGTAAGTATTTCTTTTTCAATAGTAGCTTGGTCATCTCATTTGACCAATTCAAACTTCTTGATTTCAACTATTTTGTTTTGTTTGAAGTATTTGGAAAAAATTTATAATAATAATAATTAAGGATATAAAATTTTAGTTTCGTTTTACATATCTTAATTTTTTTTTATTAACTGATTCCTTTCAAAAAAATAAGAGCTGGTGAATCAGAAACAGTTAATGTTAATTAAGAATCAAAGATTTTTATTTCTTTTTTTTTATGGAATATACATATCAATATTCATGGAGCATACCTTTCATTCCGGTTATAATTCCTATGTTAATAGGAGTGGGACTTCTCCTTTTCCCGAAGGCAACAAAAAATCTTCGCCGCATGTGGGCTTTTCCTAGTGTTTTATTGTTAAGTATAGTTATGATTTTTTCAGCCAATCTGCCTATTCAGCAAATAAATAACAGCTCTATCTATCAATATGTATGGTCTTGGACCATTAATAATGACTTTTCTTTAGAGTTCACCTACTTGATCGATCCGCTTACT